TTATTCAAGGCATCAATAGAAAACCCCCCATTTTTGGGGGTCCTGCTTATTTTCATTGGCTTCGGATTAGTAGAATAATTCGGAATAGCGGCCAAGATCTTGGGAAAATCCAAGTTAATGATCAATAGGTTTGGATAAATAATTTAGGAAAGATATTCTCATACTGACACAATATAAGGACAAGTATATGCGAAATCTATCCCTTTTTAGTTAAAAGTTTTCTTCGAATCCAACCTTTCCCTTTAAGGAATTTAATTGGTTAGCATAATATAATATCTAATAAATAGAAAATCGAATAGTGGATAATCTGTTATGAGAGAAAGAAAACATTCTTTGAAGAATCAAGATTCGTAATCAATCCTTGCCTTGTTTGTTGGATTAGGTCTAACTTTCTTGACTAAACTGCAAGCGTGGAACTTTACGAGATGAAATAGGGAAAGACAGAAGATAGAACTTTACGAGATGAAATAGGGAAAGACAGAAGATAGAACTTAAAAGGATAATTGAAGTGACTCGTCTTCGAATCAACTTTGGTTGGGGTTCGAAAAAGGAATAAAAATAAAGTAAATTCAAGGAAGAGCTTTCCTTTTTTTAAGGGGCCCCTTGCTCGGGGGGTCGTGGAATGCTTTTCTTCTCCTCTTATTCCATATGGAATACAATCAGTTAAAATAAGAAGGAATAGGGAATATTCGACTGTTTCAATTCTTTATTTATCTTATATTCCAAAATTCTCCCGAAAATCCAATTTAATTTTTCAATGGGGTTAGATGATCTAGTTCTTAATATTATTACTTTAAAGAACTGACAGATTCCACAACAAATCTCTTGATTCGGAATTAGAGACTCATGTCCCATCTGATGAATCGATTTTCTTTTACACTTCTGTATCTCACTCTATCTTGTTTTTTAGTATTATCTAAAATAACCGATGAATTATGAATTTTCCATAACTTAGGTAAGTGCTTTACCAACATATGTAGTGTAGTAAAAAAATAAATGGAATTTAACCCTTTCATGCTTACTATAACTAGTTATTTCGGTTTTCTACTGGCTGCTTTAACTATAACCCCAGCTCTATTTATTGGCTTGAACAAGATACGTCTTATTTGAAATGAATTGAATGAATAAGTCAGAAAAGAAAAATCTTTCTTTTGGATTCCTGGTATTCTACGACTCTTTTCCACACTAATTATCAATTCTTTTCTTGGTCATTGAGATTCGTGGATAATTTAGACTACTATTTAGGGATAGATCGTACCTCTTTTTTTTTATCCCCTCGAACAAATCGAAATGATTGAAGTTTTTCTATTTGGAATCGTCTTAGGCCTAATTCCTATTACTTTAGCGGGATTATTCGTGACTGCGTATTTGCAATACAGACGTGGGGATCAGTTGGATCTTTGATTGAGTAATATTTCTTTTTTGATTGACCTCCTCCAGACCAGAGAGGAGGTCAAATTGGAGTTGCAATTCAACTTTGTTTTGTTAAGTTATTTTACTCTGCTTCGACATAAGATAGATGGAATCACGCTCTGTAGGATTTGAACCTACGACATCGGGTTTTGGAGACCCGCGTTCTACCGAACTGAACTAAGAGCGCTTTCATTCAAAAAGAAAACCCTTTTCTACTCCTAACGTGTCTCACGTACGTATAGTATCCACAAATTCAAGTTATACCCACTTTAATGGATCTCCTCGCTACTGCCCATAAAGAAGAAAGAAGTAATAGGTAGGGATGACAGGATTTGAACCTGTGACATTTTGTACCCAAAACAAACGCGCTACCAAGCTGCGCTACATCCCTTTTCCAAATTGTTGTATAATGGCATTGTACACAATTCCTGTCTTGTTTTCCACATCGTAATTTTCTTCTCTTTCTCTATCTATATAGAACCTTCTTGTCATTTCTTCTTTTTGGTCTCATATAATCAAGGAATGGTATACATCTAAAATCCTATCTAATTTCACCTATAAAAGAAAGATTACTATTCCTTGGTAATGTATAGGAAGAAGGGGTCATCTTTTTCTTTTTTAGGGGTAGGAAAATCTCGTCTATACCGTTCATTCGTTCATTCTATATATAGAATATTGATTTTGTTTTTTTAGTTAGGAATTTCGCCTAAACAAAAGAAATACAAATGATCTTGGGCAAGAGTATCTGATCATATATGTATTCCAATAAGGAAGGAGGATTTTCAATGCGGGATATAAAAACATATCTCTCTGTAGCGCCCGTGCTAAGTACTCTATGGTTTGGGGCTTTAGCAGGTTTATTGATAGAAATTAATCGTTTATTCCCAGATGCTTTGTCATTCCCTTTTTTTTAATTCTAGTTATTGCTATGCGAGGAATTCTTCGTGACATGACGCAAATTTTCCCTTTTTCAATCCTTTTTTTTTTAGTATAGGAAGGAAAAAGAAAGAAAAGATGGATTGGGTTGAACCTCAGAGTCATGAAAAATTCGGCAAATCCCATTTTGGAAAACAGAAATTCAATCAAAAGCGGTATCCAAGCTAAGTCAGGCCTCAGAAATCAGAGCATAGAAAGAGGCTGGGCTGGCTACTTAAATGAAAGGATTTCGAAGCAAAATCCTTGCTAATTCGACAAGGATTGTATTCTTTAATTATTTCTCTATTTTTTATTACTTAATTTAAGAATTTTAAAAATTTTTTATTCGAATGGATTTTATTCTTCTTCTTGGGATTCCAAATAGAAGAATAACAGAATAAGTAGAAGAATTAAGTTAAGTCAATCCAAAAAAGAAAGGAGGTTCATGGCCAAGGGGAAAGGTGTTAGAATCAGAGTTATTTTGGAATGTATCAGTTGTGTTCGAAAAGGTGCCAATGAGGAATCGACGGGGATTTCTAGATATAGTACTCAAAAGAATCGCCACAATACACCCGGACAATTAGAATTAAAAAAATTTTGTCGTTATTGTCGCAAGCATACGACTCATGACGAAATAAAAAAATAGGAGCATCGTGTGTTCGATCTTTCCAAAGAACAGATTTAATATATAGAACATAGATAGAATACAAAATACAAATCAATTCATTTGATTTCAGGTAGATATTATTTCATATGTATAGAGGGTATTCATATACTATATATGAATCAAATAATAATATGAATCAAATAATATATGGACCAAAGAAAGACTACTTCTTCTGGATCCAAAATTAATAAAATAAAGAAATCCATTTTTTTTTTCAAATTTTAAAATAAAGAATAAATCATGTATACATCTAAACAACCTTTTCATAAATCTAAGCAAACTTTTCATAAATCCAAGCAAACTTTTCATAAATCCAAGCAAACTTTTCGTAAATCCAAGCAAACTTTTCGTAAATCCAAACAACCTTTTCGTAGGCGTCCTCGGATTGGCCCGGGGGATCGAATTGATTATAGAAACATGAGTTTAATTAATCGATTTATTAGTGAACAAGGAAAAATATTATCGAGACGAATAAATAGATTAACCTTGAAACAACAACGATTAATTACTCTTGCTATAAAACAGGCTCGTATTTTATCTTTCTTACCATTTCGTAACTATGAGAATGAGAAGCAATTTCAAGCCCAGTCAATTTCAATAATTACTGGTCCTAGACCCAGAAAGAATAGACATATTCCTCAATTAACGCAAAAGTTCAATTCCAATCGAAACTTAAGAAACTCCAACCAGAATTTAAGAAACAACAATCGGAACTTAAGTTCCGATTGTTGATGTTTTATTCGAAAGGGCCAGACCTATATAAAGAAAGTAATCCAGTTTTGATTCTTGTGTTTGTTATAAGAAAGAAAAATGGGGAAGAATAAATAGTTTTTTTATTTATTGCAACATGCTCGTTGATTCCTACCACTTAATCTTAATTTATTGTATCTTCCCGGAGTTCCCTCTCCGGGAATTCGGTTTTAATTATTCCTGTATATTACTTTTTTATCCATTTAATTGAGGATCTTTATTTTATTGGAAATCGTGTAAAGATTATTTGGATTTGATACAGCTACTTGTGCAAGCATTTTACGATTAAGAATCAATTCCTTCTTGTACAGATTGTGTATTAATTTACTATAACTATCGAATACTTTATATATCCGCGTTGCTGCGTTTATCCGAGTGATCCACAAACGACGAAAATCCCTCTTTTGCCTGCCTCTATCTCGATGAGAGGAAACAAAAGCTCTTCTTACTTGTTGAGTAATCATTCGATTAAGTCTTAAATGAGCCCCTCTAAAGTTTGAGGCAAATGAACGCATTTTTGTTCGTCGTCTCCGAGCTATATATCCTCGCGGAACTCTGGTCATTGAATCAAATTAACCTTAATGAATAACTAATGATTTCTCTTCTTTTAGCCATCCTTTTTCCCATTAATAACAAAACGAATTATTCCGATATATAAAATATTAATTCCAATGGCTTTTGCTACTGTAACCTTCCCAACCACGATTTTTTATTCTATTCTCTTCAGTTATTTCGCATAGAAATAACAAATTCTAACGATACTCAAAAAAATAGTGGGTTCCATCGTTTCTATGGTTCCCTTTTAAACGGTGAGGCCCTCTCTATACACCGGAGCCCTTTCTTTCATTTCATCAAAAGGTATTGTGAACTTGTATAGTTCACATTCTTTGGCTCTACCTATCCATTATAGAGTAAATAGCTCTTTTCACAATAAGAGTTATCCATACAGTGACGGCATTTAATTATGAAAGTTGGCTAAGTAGCTGACCCTGTTAGTCCGTTCTTTTAAGATAAAGGAGCATAAGCCTTTTTCTTTTTATTACTATTTCCTCCGCTTAATGGATAACCATTTTCTACCAATGGGGGAATTGCTTCTTAATTTCCAATTTAGATGATTGGATTTGCACCAAAGGAAACCAGAAATTCCATATACCATAGAAATCTAGGATAGAGAAGCTCTATCCTATTCATTGGTACCGATCATGGATACTTCAAAAATTGTCTTATTTGTTTGAACTCATGATCTGAACGAGTCGCACATACACCCTAGCACATGTTCCTCGACGCTGAGGACATCCCTTAAGCGCGGGCGATTTTCTAGCATTTCGTATTGGCTGTCTTGCGTTTCTAATAAGTTGTTTAACCGTTGGCATGTCGTATGTATATAGAAAAAAAAAGGATTGGTTTAGATCGATCTTAACCTGATGATTGATCATCATGAAGTATTTCTATTTTCTATTAAATCGCAGAAAACCTGAATTTAGGTTTGAAATAAATTTACAAGAAATCCGGCCACTACCAATCCTTAAACATTTCTGGAAACCACACTGGATCAGTATCGCAGTGCTCGTCAATCATTTCATCCCCTACAATATCGACAAGTCCATAAGCTTTGGCTTCGTCTGCTGACATAAAAACATCCCTTTCCATGTCTTCGGATACAACCCAAAAAGGCTTGCCTGTTCTTAGGGCATAAACCCTTGTGATCATTTCGCGAACTTTGTGTAACTCTTCCACTTCTAGTAAAAATTCTGGTGTCCTTGCCCGATAATAAGCACTAGCAGGTTGGTGAAGCATAATCCTCGCGTGAGGGAATGCTATACGCTTGGTGGGTTCGCCTCCAAGCAGAATGAAGGATGCCATGGACGCAGCCATTCCGAGGCATATTGTATATATATCTGGTGTCACCGTTTGCATCGTATCAAAAATCGCCATTCCTGAGATTAGCCACCCGCCTGGGGAGTTTATAAACAAAAAAATATCGCTAATTCCATCTTCTATACTGAGATATACCATGAGACCTGTAATATGATTCGTGACCTCGCAACGAATCTCTTGACCTAAAAAAAGTGTCCTTTCTCGATACATAACATTGTATAAGTCAACCCAAGTCGCTTCTTCATCTCCGGGAATCCGGTAAGGTACTTTTGGAACACCAATGGGCATATTAGATTAATATTATTAAATTTAAGTAAGAAAACTACACTTTAATATGGAAACGTAAGAATGGAAGAGAAAGAAAGAATCCGCAGTTTATTGTCTTCATTTTTTTTTTCTTATTCTATATGAATACTATAGATTCTATTAATACGTAGATTGAAATAATACATATAAGGAAGGTAAGACAGATTGAATAAAGAAAAAGGAATCGGTGATTGGAATGATAAACAAAGAGGGATAGGGATCTATTCTTCGTTTTTTCCAAATAGGCCAAGCTACCCATTGCATATTGGCACTTATCGAGTATAGAATAGATCTGCTTCTCTTTCTTCTTACGAACAGAATTGGCTTCTTATTTTTAATGGAATGAAATAAATATTCACGCTTTCTGACACAGAATCCCCTAGAGGGGTTAGGTACATAGGATATAGATAGTCTTTTCCAATGCGATAAAATAAAGCGACATCGTGTCTATTTTTCTTTGCTAAAGGGGTATTTCCATGGGTTTGCCTTGGTATCGTGTTCATACTGTTGTATTGAATGATCCGGGTCGATTGCTTTCGGTGCATATAATGCACACAGCTTTAGTTTCTGGTTGGGCCGGCTCGATGGCTTTATATGAATTAGCGGTTTTTGATCCCTCTGATCCTGTTCTGGATCCAATGTGGAGACAAGGTATGTTCGTAATTCCCTTCATGACTCGTTTAGGAATAACCAATTCGTGGGGTGGTTGGAGTATTTCAGGAGGAACTGTAACGAATCCGGGTATTTGGAGTTATGAAGGTGTGGCAGGTGCGCATATTGTGTTTTCTGGCTTGTGTTTCTTGGCAGCTATCTGGCATTGGGTATATTGGGACCTAGAAATATTCTGTGATGAGCGGACAGGAAAACCCTCTTTGGATTTGCCCAAGATCTTTGGAATTCATTTATTTCTTGCAGGGGTGGCTTGCTTTGGCTTTGGCGCATTTCATGTAACGGGTTTGTATGGTCCTGGGATATGGGTGTCCGATCCTTATGGACTAACTGGAAAAGTACAAGCTGTAAATCCAGCGTGGGGTGTAGAAGGTTTTGATCCTTTTGTTCCGGGGGGAATAGCTTCTCATCATATTGCTGCGGGTACATTGGGCATATTAGCGGGCCTATTCCATCTTAGTGTCCGTCCGCCTCAACGTCTATACAAAGGATTACGTATGGGCAATATTGAAACTGTACTTTCCAGTAGTATCGCTGCTGTTTTTTTTGCAGCTTTCGTAGTTGCCGGAACTATGTGGTATGGGTCAGCAACTACCCCAATCGAATTATTTGGGCCTACTCGTTATCAGTGGGATCAGGGATACTTTCAGCAAGAAATATATCGAAGAGTTAGCGATGGGTTAGCCGAAAATCTTAGTTTATCAGAAGCTTGGTCTAAAATTCCCGAAAAATTAGCCTTTTATGATTATATTGGTAATAATCCGGCAAAGGGGGGATTATTCAGAGCAGGCTCAATGGACAACGGGGATGGAATAGCTGTTGGATGGTTAGGACATCCCGTCTTTAGAGATAAAGAAGGACGCGAGCTTTTTGTACGCCGTATGCCTACTTTTTTTGAAACATTTCCGGTTGTTTTGGTAGATGAAGAGGGAATTGTGAGAGCGGACGTTCCTTTTAGAAGAGCAGAATCCAAATATAGTGTTGAACAAGTAGGTGTAACGGTGGAGTTCTATGGTGGCGAACTTAATGGAGTAAGTTATTCTGATCCTGCTACTGTAAAAAAATATGCGAGGCGTTCCCAATTAGGGGAAATTTTTGAATTAGATCGGGCTACTTTGAAATCGGATGGTGTTTTTCGCAGCAGTCCAAGGGGTTGGTTCACTTTTGGTCATGCTACCTTTGCTTTGCTCTTCTTTTTCGGACACATTTGGCATGGCGCTAGAACCTTGTTCCGAGATGTTTTTGCTGGTATTGATCCAGACTTGGATGCTCAAGTGGAATTTGGAACATTCCAAAAAGTTGGAGATCCAACTACAAGGAGACAAGCAGTCTGATACCACATTGCTATGGTATCTTTCATCTCTCTTTTTTGATTTGACATGGGAAACATCTCCCATCCTTTCTTTGACTCTTTTTCTTTCTTTATCTTTATATGGGAAAAGATCCCAAATGACAAATGAATAGGTGTGGAAGTTATAATTGTAAATAAACCACGATCGAATCTATGGAAGCATTGGTTTATACGTTCCTTTTAGTTTCGACTTTAGGGATAATTTTTTTCGCTATCTTCTTCCGAGAACCACCTAAGGTTCCGACTAAAAAAATGAAATAATTTCATTGAAGTAAGAAGTCTCCCAGATGGGGAGACTTCTTACTTCAATTAGTCCCCGTGTTCTTCGAATGGATCTCTTAATTGTTGAGAGGGTTGCCCAAACGCGGTATATAAGGCATACCCAGTAAAGCTTACAAGTAAACCAGATATGGAGATGGCGACTAAAGTTGCTGTTTCCATTTTTATAGAATTTCAAGATTACAATGGATCTACGAAAAGATCTTGTATTTACAACTACAACGGAATAGTATACAAAGTCAACACCAATGATTAAATAGAATTTATGGCTACACAAACCGTTGAAGATAGTTCTAGACCTGGGCCAAGACGAACTCGCGTAGGTAGTTTATTGAAACCCTTGAATTCGGAATATGGGAAAGTAGCTCCGGGTTGGGGGACTACTCCTTTTATGGGGGTCGCAATGGCTTTATTCGCGATATTCCTATCTATCATTTTAGAAATTTATAATTCTTCTGTTTTACTGGACGGAATTTTAATGAATTAGGTTTCTACTAACTAAAACTACGAAGTCATTGTTTTTCCATCCAAAAAAGCCTTTCTACTTTAAGCTATACATTTCTAGACATTCTGGTAGTTCGACCGTGGAATTTTTTTGTTTTGGTATCTCTGGAATATGAGTGTGTGACTTGTTAGAATGGATCCTATTGATAATACATAGAAAGGGCCTGTTATCTCTATCAAGATGATTCTAATTCGTCGGATATTTTTTATTCTAGTATCTGGAACACGAAATAGATAGAGTGGATCAAGAAAAAAAATGGAACTATGATTCATACTCACTATTCAGACCTCGCAACCAGACTGAAAAAAATTCAAGTAGTTTTTAATAAAAAAAGAAATTTTCTTCCTTCCAATTTTGTTTGCCCAAAAGACAACTTTTTTTTCTCTCGATTTTGTCGAGTTATTACACGGATTCAATAAATGATCATCAAGCGGTTCTTATTCGAAGAACCCTTGCCTTTTGGTTAGCTTGAGACTCAATCATCGTGGCTCTAGTATGAATCTAAGGTTTTAATTGAACTGATTCATAGGATCGCAACAAGATAATTTCTATCAGAAAACTACTAGAATTTTTGCTTTATTTATTTACTAGTAAAACAAGAGTAAATCTGCATTACGCAAAAAAAAAAAAAAAGAAATCCAAAATAGGGAAGAGAAAAGTCAAGAAGCCTCTAATGACCAACATAAGGGAAAGAAAGAAAGACAGATGAGCCAACTTGAGATTTTTTGGCATTATCATCACAAAGAATAAGTTCTGGATTTTTCTTATTTCATATCTTCAAGGCAAATCGACCCAATCCAGTGGCTGATGAAGTTTTGAACCTTTTTTTTTTCTAATATCCGTTGAAAATTTGTGTGTTTCTGCTTGAGCCGTACGAGATGAAATTTTCATATACGGTTCTCGGAGGGGGACTCGGGTTAGTTACCTATCTCAATAAAGTATATGATTGGTTTGAGGAACGTCTTGAGATTCAGGCAATTGCGGATGATATAACTAGTAAATATGTTCCTCCTCATGTCAACATATTTTATTGTTTAGGGGGAATTACACTTACTTGTTTTCTAGTACAAGTCGCTACCGGTTTTGCTATGACTTTTTACTACCGCCCAACCGTTACAGAGGCTTTTTCCTCGGTTCAATACATAATGACCGAGGCCAACTTTGGTTGGTTAATCCGATCAGTTCATCGATGGTCAGCAAGTATGATGGTTCTAATGATGATCCTGCACGTATTTCGTGTGTATCTCACAGGTGGATTTAAAAAACCCCGCGAATTAACTTGGGTGACAGGTGTGGTTTTGGGTGTATTGACTGCATCGTTTGGTGTAACTGGTTATTCTTTGCCTTGGGATCAAATTGGTTATTGGGCAGTCAAAATTGTGACAGGTGTACCTGAAGCGATTCCGGTAATAGGATCGCCTTTAGTGGAGTTATTACGTGGAAGTGCTAGTGTGGGCCAATCCACTTTGACTCGTTTTTATAGTTTACATACCTTTGTACTGCCTCTGCTTACTGCCGTATTTATGTTAATGCACTTTCCAATGATACGTAAGCAAGGTATTTCGGGTCCTTTATAGGGAAGCCATATCATAGAGAAAGATAATTCTAATTTTCATATATCATATCGGGTAGGTTGTGGTATTTCATTGCTACAAACATGGGTTATTGTAAAATAAGACATGTCATTTGGATACTTTTCTTCAACTCCGAAGTATTTTGATACAAATAGTTGAAGTTCATTTTATGAAAGAAAATAAGGCGGATTATGGGAGTGTGTGACTTGAATTATTGATTTGGCCATGCAGATAAAGAATTGGATCTGCCACATTAGAATTCACAACCAAAGGTGTCTCCGCATCCAATCAACACGTAAGTCCCCTATCTAGGAAGGATAGGCTGGTTCACTTGAGGAGAATATTTTCTATGATCATACCCCAACCATGTCATCCATGAACAGGCTCCGTAAGATCCCATAGAGTAGAAATAGAATAAGTCATGTGACATGATCCAATTCTCTATTTATTACACTTACTTTTTTTATTATAGTATGGAAATGCATTCATTTTCTTTGCATCGATTGCGATCCGCAATACTATCGGAGTAAAAGAAGGTATCTAAAGAAGAACGTAGGCTAGACTTTTTGATTTTTTATTAGTAACAAGTAAATACTTTGTTTGGACGTAAGAAACTTGCGATATTGAGGGGATAAACACCAACTAATCAAGAGACATGAGACAATCCACAAAGCAATTGATCATGATCAAATTTGCAAGCCAACTTGGATATTGAGCATTTACCCATAAGAATAAGATTCTTTTCAATAAAATAAGTAGTTGTAGGTGCAACTTCGGAAAAGAGAATCTGATAAAGCTTTTCTTACCTAGAGTCATTGAGTCATTATATACCTTATTCTATTATGGATCTTCCACGGTCTTTTTTCTTTCATTCTTGCTCGAGCCGGATGATGAAAAATTCTCATGTCCGGTTCCTTTGGGGGATGGATCCTAAAGAATTCACCTATCCCAATAACAAAGAAACCTGACTTAAATGATCCTGTATTAAGAGCAAAATTAGCTAAAGGGATGGGACATAATTATTACGGGGAACCCGCCTGGCCCAACGATCTTTTATATATTTTTCCAGTAGTAATTCTAGGTACTATTGCATGTAATGTAGGTTTAGCGGTTCTCGAGCCGTCAATGATTGGTGAACCGGCGGATCCGTTTGCAACTCCTCTGGAAATATTACCCGAGTGGTACTTCTTTCCCGTCTTTCAAATACTCCGTACAGTACCCAATAAGTTATTGGGCGTTCTCTTAATGGTTTCTGTGCCAACGGGCTTATTGACAGTACCCTTTCTAGAGAATGTCAATAAATTCCAAAATCCATTTCGTCGCCCAGTAGCTACGACCGTTTTTTTAATCGGTACTGCAGTAGCTCTTTGGTTAGGTATTGGAGCAACATTACCCATTGAAAAATCCTTAACTTTAGGTCTTTTTTAGGGATTTTTCAGGTTGATTCATTCAACCGTGAAGTACCGTGCATAGGTATCTAGGAAATAGTTACTTCCAAGTGAATCTTCCCTAGATACCTAAAATCCATTTTATTATGATCCATTTCGCGAAAATATAGATTGTGCCAAAGATGCAAAATTGTTTTCTTTTTTCTTTTTATTCTAACTCGAAAAAGAAGAAGAGGAAAAAATTGCAATGGATTTAAAACGAGAACTTATTCTTAGGTAAATCGATTGGGAGATGCTTCTCTAGAGTGTCCCATATCTGTTTTCCATCTTCCATACGAAAACTGTCAATTCTCATAAGATCTTCTTCAGTCTTACTCAAAAGGTCCAATAGTGTATGTATATTGGCCCTTTTGAGACAATTATACGTTCTAGAAGGCAATTCTAATTGATCAATAAAAATACAATTCAATGGAATTCCTTTTTTGTTTTTCTTTAGATTAGTTAATCTTTTTTGAAAGGTTAAAAGGGGTGGAGTAAACCTGTTTTTATTTTCTTCGAAACTAGTGCCCTCTTCCTCCGCGTGTAGAAAAGGAAGAAATAAATCAATCAAATTACGAGAAGCCTCATAAAGCGCTTCCTTAGGGGTTAAACTTCCATTCGTCCATATTTCTAGAAAAAGTATCTCGTGTTTTTCATTTCCATTCCCACAAGAAAAAATACTATAATTCACATTTCGAACAGGCATGGATACAGCATCTATGGGATAACTTCCATCTTGAGAGTTCTTTCTGAGTTCCGTGTGATATCCGCGATCTCTCTTGATCTGTAACTCAATACAGAAATCAATGGGCTCTGTCAAGTTAGCTATAGGTTGTGCCGTATCAACGATCTCTACGGAAGGTGGTAAGATGATATCTTGAGCAGTTATGTATCTAGGACCTTTGACGCAAATTGATGCGTCTCTAACTCCATAGAGATTACTTCTCAATACAATTTCTTTCAAATTTAGTAAAATTTCTTGTACGGATTCTTCAATACCAGCTATTGTAGAATATTCGTGTGGCACGCTCCCAAATTTTGCACGTGTGATACATGTTCCTTCTATTTCTCCAAGTAAAGCTCTTCGCAAGGCAATACCGACGGTATCCGCTTGACCTTTTCTAAGCGGGGACAAAATGAAACGACCATAATAAAGACGCTTACTATCTACTCTTGATTCAACACACTTCCACTGTAGTGTTTGAGTGGATCCTGCTACCTCCTCTCGAACCATAATAGACTAGTATTATTATTTGATCATTGAATCGTTTATTTCTCTTGAAAGCGTTTTAATTCTTTTACAGACGTCTTTTTTTAGGAGGTCGACATCCATTATGCGGCATAGGTGTTACATCGCGTATACAACTTAATCGTACACCACTTTTAGCAATGGCTCGTAATGCGGCATCTCTTCCACTACCAGCACCCTTTACCATAACTTCTGCTCGTTGCAAACCCACTGTACGAATAGCATCTACTGCTGTTCTTTGACCAGCATAGGGTGATGCTTTTCTTGAGCTTTTGAATCCACAAGTACCCGCGGAGGACCAGAAAACCACCCGACCTTGCGGGTCTGTAACAGTTATAATGGTATTGTTGAAACTAGCTTGAACATGAATAACTCCTTTTGTTATTCTACGTGCACTTTTCCGTAAACTAAAACGCGCATTCCTACGCAAACCAATACGCACTCTCCTACGTGAACCAATTTTTGGTATAGCTTTTGTCATATTTTATTATCTCATAAATATGAGTTAGAAATAACAAAAAGAAAAAAAGATACAAAGATATCCGTTTCAGGGTAAAATATATCCTTTACTTTAATTATTAATTATTTTATTTGGAATTTGGACGTTTCCGCGGGTACTTTTTTTACTTTTTAGAAAGTAAAGTTCTTTTTCGAAAGATTACCCCTGCCTTTGTTTATGCTTCGGATTGGAACAAATGACTCTAATTCGTCCACGCCTACGAATCAGTCGACATTTTGTACAAATTTTACGAACGGAAGCTCTTATTTTCATATTTCCTTATTCCTTTCTTAAACTATGAATCTAATCTTTGGGAAAAAATAAGTCTCTTCGCTTGAATTTTGGAACTTTGAATTTATTACCCTAGAAAAAAGAAAAACCTAATCCTTTGAATCTTTGGTATCCTTCAAATCTTCGGTATCCTTCGAGTCTTCGGTACGCTTCGAATCCTTATGGGGAAGTCTATAAATTATACGTCCTTTGCTTGAATCATAACGACTTACTTCAATTTTGACCCTATCCCCCATCAGTATTCGTATAGAACTAGACCGGATCTTTCCTGAAATATAGCCCAGGATGATGGTGTCATTCTCTAGGCGAACGCGGAACATTCCGTTGGGTAGGGCTTCCGTAACTAAACCTTCGAAAGTGACTTTTGCTTCTCTCGGGTTTTTTTTTTCTCTGCTATTTTTTTTTTCTGTCATATTTTTTTTCTCCTATTTTTCTATTTTGATTTTCAAATAAAAAAAAACGTTGTATTTTTATTTGAAAAATAGGAAGTTCGAGATAGAATTCGAGTACTATAGGAGGGGCGATTACCATATATAACATAAGACTTCTCCCCCAATTCTGTTTAGTCGAGCTTCTCGATCTGTCATTATACCTCGAGAAGTAGAAAGAATAGCAATTCCCATTCCGCCCAAAACTTTAGGAATTCCTTGATAGTTGGCATAAATTCGTAAGCCGGGTCGGCTGATACGCTTTAAAAAGGTTCTAGTTCTATATATTCCTTTTCTAGTCTTTCTCTTTTGATGTCGCAAAGTTGAAACCAAGAAATATCTGTTACTTTCCTGATGTTTCCGAACACTTTCAATAAAACCCTCTCGTAGAAGTATTTTAACAATGTTTTCGGTAATATTTGTAGATACTACTCGAACTGTTCCTTTTTTATTCATGTCCGCGTTTCTTATAGAGGTTAGTAAATCAGCAATAGTGTCCTTGCCCATAAGACTCTAATTCTAGGTTCCTCCTAATTTTTCTATAATCAACATGTTTTCTTTTTTTTTCTTTTACTTTTGGATTTTAAAGCATATACGTGAGACATAATCTACTAATTTTTTCTTTGATCTATATCTCGCCTACTAGTATTTATAATACTTCAGGAGCTAATGAAACTATTTTAGTAAAATTCAATTCTCTCAATTCCTCGGCGATCGCGCCAAAAACTCGAGTTCCTTTTGGATTTCCTTTTTGATCAATGATAACCGCTGCATTGTCATCATAGCGTATTATTATACCGTCTTCGCATTTGAACTCTTTACATGTACGTACAATTACAGCTCGAATTACTTCGGATCTTTCTAGAGGCATTTGGGGCACTGCGTCTTTGATTACAGCAACAATAACATCACCAATACGAGCATATCGCTGATTACTAGCAGCTCCTATGACTCGAATACACATCAATTTTCGAGCTCCACTGTTATCTGCTACATTTAAAAGGGTCTGAGGTTGAATCATATTATTTTGATTTCAATTTGTTATTTCTATGCAAAAGGATGAAAGAAATATTGTCTTTCCAGAAAAAAAAACCAGGTTTTTTTTATCTTCAATACTCCTTTTTTGGGATGCTATATCTCTAATCGAAGAAATTGACTTCGTATGGGCATTTTACTGGCAGCTATGGAGATAGCTGCTCTAGCTACAGTTTCAGATACTCCGCCCATTTCATAAAGTATTCGACCTGGTTTAACAACGGCTACCCAATATTCGGGGGATCCCTTTCCTGAGCCCATACGTGTTTCCGTGGGTCTTAGTGTAACCGGTTTGTCGGGAAATATACGTACCCATATTTTTCCACCACGACGTGCATATCGTGTCATTGCTCTTCGTCCTGCTTCTATCTGTCTCGACGTGATCCAAGCGGGTTCAAGTGCTTGCAGAGCATATCTACCAAAACAAATACGATTGCCTCGGCAGGATTTTCCCTTCATTCTTCCTCTATGTTGTTTACGAAATCTGGTTCTTTTGGGGTTATAGTCGATGGTTCTTTCTTAGTTCCATCTCTACTGCAAAACTGGACATGAGAGTTTCTTCTCATCCAGCTCCTCGCGAATGAAATGAGAAAGCGTGCAAATTTCTCTAATTCCATAATATTTTGGAATATTATGGATAGATGCACATTAATAGATAATAGAAAAAGTTAGGGTTTTTTTAATATTGAATATTGAATTTGTTAAAATAGAAAAATATATAGTCAAGAAAGAAGATCTAGAATATATCTAGATGTGTGTGTCTATTTATCTATATTCTATATTTATAGATAATGTAATCTTTCTTAAAAAAAAGTCTCCTTATTTCGACTCTTATTGAATCGCGGGAAAGTATTCTAATTCAATAAAGATTTCGCGGGCGAATATTTACTCTTTCCTGTCTTATTTGTTAATTTATAACCTTACCAAATAAGGCAATTTTTTTGGTTTGTTCCGCCATCCCACCCAATGAAGTCTTAGGATTCTTTTCAATAAAATCCTATGCAGTCATAGGTTCTGTCGTTCCCACTACTTCTCCTTTAATGGTTAGGTCTGAATCCCACAATGGAGCTTTCCAAAAATTTCTTTCCGAGTCAATTTTCTCAGTTTTATTAACCCGGGCCGCTCTTTATTTTATTATTGCTTAAAATTTCTATTTTTTGTTTCAAGTTACGATTTCGAATTCTCTGTTATTTTTATTATATTGATGCTTTATCACATTGCCTTTTATGATGTAACTCATAGACCATACATATTGGAATCCTATATCTTTCTTATTCTTCTTCCTTCTTTCTATCATCCCTCCTTTTATCCACATCCCTTTAGTTTTGCTTCACAACCTAGAATCCGTTTTCTTTTTTAGAGAAAAAATTGCAGTTGCTACAACTATATGATAGATCTACTCATTTATGATAGATGTATTTATTCATATAGTGACTGTTTCTTAGTTAGGATCTCGACAATACGAAGCAATAGGTTGGTTATTAGTTAATTTTCTATAATTACTAAGTTTTTTCTTTTTCTATTTATAGTAGGGTTCAGTCAATTTTTTTTGAATCTCCATTTTTGACTCTAAAGAAAAAACTAACGAGTCACACACTAAGCATAGCAATTATATTAAAAGATTTATCAATTTTCATTAAATCTTATAGAAAGAGGTAGAATTTCTTCTTTTTTTTCAGGGATTTCAGGAAAAATAAGGCTCTTGTCATTTTTTATTCTATCACTGAACAGAATGGGAAGACAAGGCTAGTTATTCTTCGTCTACGAATATCCAAATTTTTACACCTAATACTCCATAGATAGTTCGAATTGGATAGCAGCAATAATCAATTTTAGCGCGAATTGTTTGGAGGGGAAGTCTACCCTTTTTGATGCATTCGGCACGTGCAATTTCTTTCCCTGCGAGACGACCTGCAATTTTTACTTTTACCCCCCTTATATCTGCTTTTTTAGTTAATTCAATGGCTTTTTTCATTGCCTTTCGGAATGAAACTCTATTTTTTAATTGGAAAGCTATATATTCTGCAAGAATGTTAGGTTGTCTATAAGGTTCTTTAACTTTTTCAATAGCAATATTAAGTCTCTGGTTTACAGAATTAACTTCCTTTTGTAGATCTTTCTCTAATTCTTCGATTGCTCCTTTTTTCTTTAATAAATTGGGGAATCCAATATGGATTATGACGTGGATCGTATCGATTTCTTTTTGAATTTCTATACGTGTAATTACTTCAGAACTTGAGCCTGAGTCCATTTTTCTATTATGTGTAATTACTTCGGAACTTGAGTCTGATTCTATTTTTCTATTCGAGCCTTTTTTCCTATTCTTTTGTATATAGTTCTTGATACAATTCCGTATTTTTTTATCTTCCTGTAGACCTTCAGAATAATTTTTTGGTTGTGCGAACCAAAAGGAATGGTGATTTTGGGTTGTACCAAGTCTGAAACCGAGTGGATTTATTTTTTGTCCCATATTTTTCTATTCTATTTTTTTTTTACTGGGAATCGAAATCTAAGATGGATCTAAAGATTATTTAGATTTCTTTACTATATTTAGTACAATTGTTATATGACACATGGTTTTTTTTATGGGACAACTACGTCCTCGAGCTCGAGGTCTTAATTTTTTCATGATAGTACTCCTACTGACTTCGGCTTTAGTGATGAATAAATTCGCTTTGTCGAAATCCCTATAATGAGTAGCATTTGCTGCTGCCGAATAAACCAACTTTAGGATGGGATAAGATGCTCGATAAGGCATGAGGTTCAGTATCATAACAGTTTCCTCGTAGTAACGCCAGCGAATCTCATCAAGAACTCTTTGTGCTTTGAAAACAGACATATGGATGCGTTTTTGTGCTTTGAAAACCCGTTCGAACTTAAGTAGACGATCGGTTGGAACTTTCCTTGCGAGTTTCCTTAGCCCACTCTTCTTCTTCTTTATCCTAGGGGTATACTTTACCAGTTTGAAACTTGTCATAAATAAGGTTATTCCCCGGGTTATTCCCCGCCTACCTTTTTTTTTTTTTATTTTGAATCTTTCTATTCTGAATTCAGTTAACGACGAGATTTAGTATCTTTTCTTGCACTTTCATAACTCGTGAAATGCCGAGTAGGCACGAATTCCCCCAATTTGCGACCTACCATAGGATTTGTTATGTAAATAGGTATATGTTCCTTTCCATTATGAATCGCGATTGTATGGCCAACCATTGCGGGTAGAATGCTAGATGCCCGGGACCACGTTACTATTGTTTCTTTCTCCTCCTTCATATTGACCTTTTCGATTTTTGCCAATAAATGATGAGCTACAAAAGGATTCGTTTTTTTTCGTGTCACAGCTGATTACTCCTTTTTTCCATTTTAAAGAGTGGCATTCTATGTCCAATATCTCGATCGAAGTATGGAGGTCAGAATAAATAGAATAATGATGAATGGAAAAAAGAGAAAAATCCTTTAGCTGGATAAGGGGCGGATGTAGCCAAGTGGATCAAGGCAGTGGATTGTGAATCCACCATGCGCGGGTTCAATTCCCGTCGTTCGCCCATCGCATTATTGCAAATTCCAAAAATGCAATTTTCCATATTCCTAGTTACGTATTTACTTACGGCGACGAAGAATAAAACTATCACTATATTTTTTCCTTTTCCTAGTTCTTCTTCCAAGCGCAGGATAACCCCAAGGGGTTGTGGGTTTTTTTCTACCAATGGGGGCTTTCCCTTCACCGCCCCCATGGGGGTGGTCCACAGGGTTCATAACTACCCCTCTTACTACGGGGCGTTTACCTAGCCAACACTTAGATCCGGCTCTACCCAAACTTTTTTGGTTCACCCCAACATTACCCACTTGTCCGACTGTTGCTAAGCAATTTTGGGATACCAAACGGACCTCCCCAGATGGTAATCTTAAAGTGGCCGATTTACCCTCTTTTGCAATCAGTTTCGCTACAGCACCTGCTGCTCTAGCTAATTGCCCACCCCTTCCACGTGTGATTTCTATGTTATGTATGGCCGTGCCTAAGGGCATATCGGTTGAAGTAGATTCTTCTTTTCTCTCAAAAAACCCCTTCCCAAACTGTACAAGCTTCTTCCAAAGCATACAGCTTTCTAGATGTATATGACGATCTCTAGACAGATGGATCTTATATGAATCGTATGATGAAGTACCACATGAGTGGATATATAGGAAAGGAATCCAAATCTGCCGAATCGCTCATGTTATGATCTTCTACATCCTAGGTCTCCGCGTTCCGTCATCTGGCTTATGTTCTTCATGTAGCATTCAGATCGAATGACTCTATGAAATTACGTCGATACTTCCACATATTATGGGTAACGTAGGAGACATCCCTATTTTCCCCGGGGGGTCTTAATTACCACTGCTTAGCTTTCAATTCGCCTCTGACCATCAAATTAAATGTGAATAACCCGTCCTCCTCTCTTTGAAACAAGGGGCGCTTCCGGTTCTGTGCGTGCTTCAAACAATTTTGTCTTCTCCATATTACCATATCTCTAGAGTCAATAATTTTCTATGAGGAACTACTGAACTCAATCACTTGCTGCCGTTACTCAACAGTTTTCTGTTGAGGTCTATCCCGTAGAGGTAGTCAAATTGGATCAGTGATCGATTTCTAGGTTTCGTCGTAAACCTAATTGGTTACTTCCAATTACGTAAATCAATAGTTCAAACCGCACTCAAAGGTAGGGCATTTCCCATTGATATAGGAACTTTTGTACCAGAAACAATAGTATCTCCAATTATAGCCCCTCTGGGATGTAAAATATATCTCTTCTCACCATCCCCATAGTGTATGAGACAAATGTATGCATTTCGATTAGGGTCGTATTCTATGGTTACGATTCTACCAGATATGTCTTTTTGATTCCGTCGAAAATCGATTTTACGGTATAGGCGCTTATGACCTCCCCCTCTATGCCTTGCGGTAATGATTCCTCTGGAATTACGACCTTTACCACAACGGTGCCGTCCATGGATCAAATTATTTCGTGGATTGGATTTCACTTGCCTGTCTACGGTTCCCTTGCGTGTGCTCGGGATAGGTGTTTTGTATAAATGTTTCGCCGTATTATTAAGTATTCTCCTTTAGTTTTTTTCTCTATCTAGAAGTGGAATAGAATAACCCGGTTGAAGGGTAATGATCATACGTCTGTAATGCATTGTATGTCCCAGAATAGGTCCCATTCTTCTACCCTTTCCGGGTAGTCGATGGCTATTCACAGCTACTACCTTAACACCAAAGAAGAGTTCGACCCAATGCTTTATTTCTGTCTTAGTGAATCCCGATTCGACATTAAAAGTATATTGATTCTTTCCCAATAAACGAAGACTTTTTTCTGTAAATACTGCGTATTTGATTCCATCCATAAATCGACTTTCCCTCCTATGCTCTGAGTTCCAGTATCGATAAGAATTCGAGTTCTTATTGTTCTTATGTTATGGTATGAATATACCATACCAATTCGTTATGTATGGATGATGGATGAGATTCCATGGATAGAGAGCCAGTTCCAATAGACTTATGGAACGTTCCCGTTCGCGTGCATCCAGCAGGAATTGAACCCGCAAATTTACCAATTATGAGTTGGGCGCTTTAACCATTCAGCCATGGATGCTTAACAGGGATCATCGTACATCGTAAATAACCAATTTTCATATAGAAAGACATATCATAGAAAAATGAAATCGAAAATATTCGGAGATGGCAAATATTCGGAGATGACTATGAAAACACCTCTCTGGATCCTCGAATTGAAAGAGAGATTGAGAGGGATCAAGAATCCTAATTCTCGCTATTTGGAATGGATCCAATTCTATTGAGTCTGACTCATAGTGATCATTTCTCTTTAGCAAAGAATGACCTTGGTTATCAAAGGATTGAACAACCGGGATCCATTTACTTATGATACCTAGTTGACATTGATAACAAGGATCTAATGAATTATGAGTTTAATAGATCCTCTTTAGCAGAAAGACGTATATTCCTTGCTCATTATCAGACAATCACTTATTCCCAAACCTCGTGTGGGGCTAATCGTTTTCATTTACCATCTCATGGAAAACCCTTTTCGTTCCGCTTAGCCCTATCGGGTATTTTAGTGATAGGTTCTATAGGAACTGGACGATCCTATTTGGTCAAATACCTAACGAAAAATTCCTATTTTCCTTTCATTAAGGTACGAGGGCTTCTTATTCCACAAGAACGAAAGCACCTTTTCATTCTTTCATATACTAGGGGTTTTTACTTGGAAAAGACAATGTTCCATACTAAAGGATTCGGGTCCATAACCACGAGTTCCAGTGCACTAGATCTTGTAGCACTTAGCAACGAGGCCCTATCCATTAGTATTCCACATAAGAAATCCATTATAGAAACTAATACAATTAGATTGGCTCTTCATAGACAAACTTGGGGTTTGCGAGCCAAGGTAAGACCGGCTCGGGATCATGGGACCCTTTTCTATCAGATAGGAGGGGCTCTTGTACAAAATAGACTTCTAAGTAATAACCCCATAGAATCTATCTATATAAAGATAAAGAGGCAATCGTGTCAGGAAGCGGGTTTTTCTTTGGCCAAAGGGTACTTCGAACTTGGAACGAGCATGAAGAGATTAACGAGACTTCTTTCTCTTTTGAGTTTTTATGGCGGACCGGTCGCGCAAGATCTTTGGTCTTCCCCCGGAACCGATGAAAAAAAGTGGGTCGCTTCTTATGGACTCGCTCAGAATGATTCTTCTCTATCTATAGTTCATGGCCTATTAGAAGTAGAAGGTGCTCTGGTGCAATCCTTACCGACAGAAAAAGATTGCAGTCAGGTTGATAATAATCGAGTGCCATTACTTCGTCGGTCCGAACCAAGGAATCCGTTAGAAATGTTTTGAAATGGATATTGTTCTCTCTTTGATCAGGGATTGCTATATGAAAAGAAGTGGAGTTTGAAAAAGGGAACGGAATGGTCAAACCGGAACTGCTAGAGGAACGAATTTTCAATAGCATAACTTGGGCTCCTAGAATATGGCGCCCTTGGGACAATCTATTTGATTGCAGGGTTTTGTTCCGAAGCAAAGATATCCGCGGAGGCCGGTTCGTTCGTCCTATTCTGATATTCAGGACCAAGAGGTACTGGATTCTCTTTCGGATAGGCCCTGAAAGGAGAAGAAAGGCTGAAATGCCAACGGACCTCTGTCTATTCTCTAATTCACCCGATCCGATAGTACCCGTTTTTGGAACGTCCAGTGCCAAAGTCACT